TTTTTTAAAAAAAAAAATTAAATATAAAGTATTATATATACACACTATAGTTATATGAAAAAAGAAAAAAGTTTGCTTTTTTTAAAAAAAGACTAATATTATTATATTTAGTATTTTATAAGTAGATCATCATATTATAGCCTTATATTATAAGGCTATAATATGATATAATTTATATTAAATTATTTAATTAATTATAGTAATTATATACCCCTGTTAGGGGTATATAATTATAAGTTAATTTCATTAAAATTTAATAAAATATTATTAATTATAAACACTAACCTTCTGCTAGAAAAGGTTAGTGTTTATAAATTTAATAAGATATATAATATATTTATTTATATATATAAATTATAGATCCCTGTTAGGGATCTATAATCATGAACAATTTAGTATAAACTATTTCTTTTATAATAGCTATTTAGACCCCTGTTAGGGGTCTAAATGATAGAACATGAACTTTTATTAAAATTGCTATTTTAATATATTTTTAAACTACCCTTTTTTTAAAAAGGGTAGTTTATAAATAGATGATTATCTTAAGATTAATAATATATTTATTATATATGTATAATTCTATACCCCTGTTAGGGGTATAGAATTACATATAAAATTAATTTAAATTAAAACTTAAGTTTTAATAATTCTATACCCCTAACAGGGGTATAGAATTACATATAAAATTAATTTAAATTAAAACTTAAGTTTTAATAATTCTATACCCCTAACAGGGGTATAGAATTACATAATGATTTTAATTAAAATATTTAATTAAAAAATACTAAATACATTAATATACTATGTTCCTTTTATATATCTATATGTAGTACCATAATTATATAATACATATAATAAGGGGCCCCCTTAATACGAAATTGAATATTCAATTTCGTGCTTAATAAAATATATTTTATTATATCTTAGGGATATATATATATCTTCTTATTGATGACAGATAATTATATATATTTTATAAAAAATTTATATAAAAAAAAAAAAAAAAAAAATTGATTTTTATTTAAGTTTCTCTTTAACTTTTATATTTATGTAATGCATTAGTGTACATCAGTATATAAATTATTGGTGCAGGTGTCAGTGTATAAAATTGATTTATAAATGAAGGTTTTATTCAGGAAAAGATATAGTCCAAGTTAAATTTGTGCCAGCAGCTGCGGTTAGACTTGTGGGGCAAGAGAAAAATTAAAATATTAATTAAAAATTAAATTTAATAGAATCTAGTGTATTACTAAAAAGAAAGGTAAAATTTGGTGTTTGAGTCAAAATATTAGAATGTTAAATTGAGTTTGAAGTTAGGAAGTTTCAGATTTAAACTAGGATTAGATACCCTATTATACTGAAAAGAAAATATGTAATAATTGAATTAGTAGTAGCAATGAGCTTGAAAGTTAAAGAATTTGGCGGTAGAACAGTCTAGTTAGAGGAACCTGTCCTGTAAACGATAAACCACGAAGAATCTTACTTTTACTTGTAAAATCAGTTTGTATACCTTCATTATTAGTGATTTTAATAGAAGTTTATTAAAATATTTATTAATAGATAGTAAATTAGATCAAGGTGCATCTTATGTAAGAGAAAGAGATGGGTTACAATTATATAAAGTAAATACGGATTTATATATTAAAAATATAATGAAGGTGTATTTAAAAGTAATAAAATTATAATAAGTTTTTATGAATAAAGCTCTGTTTTATGTACATATTGCCCGTCACTCTAATTATATATTAGATAAGTCGTAACATAGTAGATGTGTTGGAAAATACATCTAGATAAAAGTTTATAGCTTAAGATAAAGCGACTCATTTACACTGAGGGGATTATTGTGTATGATATGGACTTATAAAAGTTATTATTAGATAAATTTGTATGTAAGCGCATGTAAAAAAAATATTTATTCAAAGAATAATAATAGTATAATTAACAGAAATTATATATAAGGATTATAGTAAAAAGTATTGTAAAAGAAATGTATTAATAAGGAGGAAAATATAATTTGTACCTTTTGTATCAGGGGCTATTAATATATATTTTATATAAAAAATATCTCGAAAAAAAAAAAGTTAATGTTTTAGTATTTCTGTGTGTAGTAAAATACAATATAATAAAATATTAGTAATGAAAATTTAGTCGATTTTTGTATATCTAGTTTTCTTTGAAATAAATTAAATTTAGATTATTGCTGTAGTGTAAGCATTATGTTAAAATTGTAAAGTTAGAGCTTTACAGTAAAATTGGAAAAGGAAAAACTTTTGGAAAAAAGAATTAGACTTGAAAACTGTCATATTTATAAAACGTTTTAGTTAATTAACCTTAAATAAAGATTTTTAATCTTTTACAAAGATTATAAAAGAAAATAAATATTAATAAATAGTATTTAGATAAAATGATAGTATTAGTAGAGATATTGTGTGAAAAATAAAATATAAGATAATAAAAGATTTTATGTATTAATGATTATTTAAAGGAACTCGGCAAAAAGCTTTCACCTGTTTATCAAAAACATGTCTATAGAGAAAAATAAAGTATAGTCTTGCCTGCCCATTGAAAGAAATTAAAAGGCCGCGGTAAATTGACCGTGCGAAGGTAGCATAATCAGTAGTCTCTTAATTGGAGACTGGAATGAATGGTTAAATGAAAAGTTTTCTGTCTAAGATTAAGGAATTGAATTTTACTTTTAAGTGAAAAGGCTTAAATGAATTAAAGTGACGATAAGACCCTATAAAACTTAATAAAGATATACTATTATCTACAAGTTGTATTAAAGTTATATAAATATAGTAAAATGTATTAAATTGGGGCGATTTAGATATAATAATGGATAGCTGTTTTTGTAAAATAATAATCGTGATTAAAGTGATGATCTTTTATTAAAGATTAAAAGTTTAAGTTACTTTAGGGATAACAGCGTAATTTTTCTTGAGAGTTCTTATCGACAGAAGTAGTTGCGACCTCGATGTTGAATTAAGTTTTCATTTGATTGCAGACGATCAGAATGTAGGTCTGTTCGACCTTTAAAAACTTACATGATTTGAGTTCAAACCGGTGTGAGCCAGGTTGGTTTCTATCTTTTAATAGAGAATTATTTACTTTAGTACGAAAGGATTGAGTAAATTAAATAATTTAATAGTTTGATGAATTGTAAAGAAATAAACTACTTTGGCAGATATATGTATTAGATTTAGAATCTAAAGAAATAGGGAACCCTATAGGTAGTATATTATCCCCGGATAAATATATTCTTATTTTTGTAAAGTTAGTTAGAGCGGTGATTTTAATTATTTTTGTTTTAGTAGGGGTAGCTTTTTTAACTCTACTTGAGCGGAAAATTTTAGGGTATATTCAGATTCGGAAAGGTCCTAATAAAGTGGGGTACATGGGCATTCTACAGCCTTTTAGAGATGCTATTAAGTTATTTAGGAAGGAACAGACCTTTCCCACACTGTCTAATTATATTCCTTACTATATATCTCCTGTATTGAGGTTGTTTTTTTCGTTATTAATTTGGTCAATTATACCTTTTAATAATAATTTATTTAGGTTTAAGATAGGGGTATTGTTTTTTTTATGTTGTACAAGGTTAGGGGTTTATACAGTATTGGGAGCCGGCTGGTCTTCTAATTCAAAGTATGCATTATTGGGGTGTTTACGAACTGTTGCCCAAACTATTTCGTATGAGGTAAGACTGGCTTTAATTCTATTGTGTTCGTTATTAATAGTAGGGGGCTTCAATCTAAAGCTATTTACAGTTTACCAGCGTGATATTTGGTTTATTATCGTAATATTACCTGTTGCATTAGTGTGGTTTACTTGTTGTTTGGCAGAAACAAATCGAACTCCGTTTGATTTCGCTGAGGGTGAATCAGAATTAGTATCCGGTTTTAATGTAGAATATTCAGCTGGTGGCTTTGCTCTAATTTTTATGGCTGAGTACAGAAGTATTTTATTTATAAGAACTTTATTTAGGATCATATTTTTGGGGAGAGATTTACTTAGCTTTATGTTTTATATAAAGGTTGCGATATTAAGGTTTGCATTTGTTTGGGTACGGGGTACATTGCCTCGTTTCCGTTATGATAAACTGATAAATTTAGCATGAAAAAGGTTTTTACCTTTGATGATTAATTATTGCATTTTTTTTATAAGAGTAAAATTATTTTTTGAAAAAATTTTGTTATTGTATATTTTTAAGTAACAAGTTATTAAGAGAGTCGAACTCTTTTAAAATGCTTTCAAAACATCTATTTTCCACAGAAATAACTTAGTCAAGAATTTTATCTCAAAGTAACAATAATAATGGGTTTAAAATATAATACCTAAAATAGAGAACTGTCAAAATTTGACCCACTAAGACATAGGGGTCTTCAACAGGGCGGGCTCCAATTCAAGTTAAAAGGATTACAATAGTTACTAGTGACCAGAACAGAATTTGATTTAGGGGATATAGGCTTAACCTTTGCACGTTGGCTCTATGAGTTAATGGTAGAATAAATAAAATAGCAATAGATATAACTAAAGCGATAACACCACCTAGTTTATTAGGAATAGAGCGTAGAATGGCGTAAGCAAATAAAAAGTACCATTCTGGTTGAATATGGGCAGGCGTAACCAAGGGGTTGGCTAGAATGAAATTATCGGGGTCTCCTAGAAGGTATGGGTCTCAAATAGTTAAGATAATTAGGGCTATATATATAAATAAAAATCCGACTACATCTTTAAATGTAAAGTAGGGGTGGAAAGGAATTTTATCAGAATTAGAGGATAGTCCTAGGGGGTTATTAGACCCTGTTTGATGTAAGAATAGTAGATGAATTGCTGTTATAGCAATTACAATAAAGGGGAATAAGAAATGAAATGTTAAAAAGCGAGTAAGAGTGGCATTATTCACCGCAAACCCTCCTCATAATCATTTAACTAAATCTGGACCAACATAGGGAATAGCAGAAGCTAGATTAGTGATTACCGTAGCCCCCCAGAATGATATTTGTCCTCAGGGTAAAACATACCCTAAGAAAGCCGTCCCTATAGTTAAAAAAAAAATGGCTACCCCTACAGATCATGTGTGGAGGAATTTAAAAGAGCTATAGTAAATTCCACGACCAATGTGGATATACAAACAGATAAAGAAAAAAGACGCTCCATTGGCGTGAATAATTCGCATTAACCAGCCATAATTAACATCTCGAGAAATATGGACTACACTAGAAAAAGCCAGATCAATATCTGCCGTATAGTGTATAGTTAAAAAAAGACCTGTAATAATTTGAGTCACTAAACATAGACCTAGTAAGGAACCGTAATTTCATAGGACTGAGATATTAGATGGAGCTGGTAGATCGATTAGGGCTCCATTGGCGATTTTGAATATGGGGTGGGTTTTTCGCAAGGGGATTGACATTATGAGAGTCGGAGGGGTCCTATAAAAGTGTAAGTTAGTTTAACTACAACAATTAAAGTTAGCAGGAGATAAAGAATAATAAATAGAGTAATATACATAATATGGGTGTTATACAGTATTCTTAATTTAGCTTCAAAAAGGTAATCAAAATTATTGGTTAAAATAGAAGATTTAGAAAGGGACAGTGCCCCTCTATAACTATATACATTGTCTATAATAAACACTACAATTAACCTAGTAATTAAGGTTAAAAAGAATAGAAAAACAGGAGGGAGGGTAAAGTAGAAAGGTTCATTAGCCGCAAGTGATGCTACATATATAAATAATACTAATATTGCACCTAAGAAAATTATTATTAAAATATATGGAAGCCATATAGATTTAATATTAATTCCTGAGACAAGACAGACAATAGATGTTTGGATAATAAGGGTTATTCCCATAGCAAGAGGATGGGATGTTTGTGTAAAAAAGGTAGAGGTTACTGCAGATATAACGGTAAACAAAAATAATATAAGAATACAGAAAATAGTTTAAATAAAACGTTAGTTTTGGGAATTAATAATAGAAGATTCTTCTTTTTCTGAGTATTTTGAAAACTAGTGTTTATTTTTGATTTACAAGACCAAAGTTTTAATATTAAACTATCAAAATAATGATAACATTGGGAATTATAAAATTGGGCTCATTTTTTAGGATATTTTGTGGTGGTCTTAGCTTTATTCAAAGTCGAAAACACATTTTGAACATATTATTAAGGTTAGAGTTTATTATATTAAGAGTTTATTGAATAATGAGATTGATGACTACATCGTTAGGGGGCGAAAGTTATTTTTTATTATTTTTCTTAACATTTGCTGCTTGTGAAGGAGCCTTAGGCTTAGGGCTGTTAATTTGTATTGTTCGAAATTATGGAAATAATTATTTTAGGAGTTTAAGGATGTTGACTTAATTGATAATTTATTAATGATAAAATTTGTGTTTATAAGTATTTTTATACTAATATTTGTTAAGGATTGGATGGTTACTCAGGCCATAATATATCTCATTAGGGGCCTTTTTATAATAGTGGTGATAAGTGATTTTCATACTAAGATATTAGGATACGGTATGGGATTAGATGGGGTAAGGTATATTTTAGTTTTTTTGAGATTTTGAATTTGTGGGTTAGTGGTAAAGAGGAGTCAAGGTGTGTATAACAGTAATAACAACAGGAGATTATTTTTAACAATAAATTTATTGTTGATAATTAGCTTATTGTTTACTTTTTCTTTTAACGATTACTTGTTGTTTTATATCAGATTTGAGAGATCTTTGATTCCTACTTTAATTTTAATTTTGGGTTGAGGCTACCAGCCCGAGCGATTACAAAGAGGGTTGTATATGTTGTTTTATACTTTATTTGCTTCATTGCCTTTATTGGTCTCATTATTGAGGTTATACAGGATAAGTGGAACCTTAAATTTTTTTTTACAGACTGTGTATATAAGAGGCTATACTTTTATGGACTACATTTGGTATTTTTGTTTATTATTTGCTTTTTTAGTTAAGTTACCAATATTTGGGGTGCACTTTTGGTTACCAAAGGCTCATGTAGAAGCCCCCGTCGGAGGTTCTATAATTTTGGCTGGGGTTTTATTAAAATTAGGGGGCTACGGTATGATTCGAATGATGTATGTGATTGCGGTGATAAATCAAGATTTTATGTGGTTTTGAATGAGAATTGGACTAGTTGGTGGTATTATTATTAGACTGGTTTGTCTCCGCCAGACTGATGCTAAATCTATGGTAGCATACTCTTCGGTATGTCATATAGGATTAGTGCTATGTGGGTTGATCTTAATAAATAGCTGGGGCTACGCTGGTGCAGTTACGGTAATAGTGGGCCATGGTTTATGCTCTTCAGGTCTTTTTTGCATTGTGAATATTGTTTATGAGCGATTAGGCAGGCGTAATTTACTGGTAAATAAGGGGCTGTTGAATATAATACCAAGAATAGGTTTGTGATGATTTTTGCTGATCGTCGGAAATATAGCAGCTCCTCCTACTTTAAATCTTTTAGGAGAAATTAGATTAATAATCAGGGTGGTAAGTTGATCTAAGGTGACAATGTTGGGTGTGGCTGTAATGGGCTTATTAAGAGCAAGATATTCATTATATTTATATTCTGCTAGACAATTTGGGGTCAACAATTACAGGATATTTTCTTTTTGTAGGGGAAAAATACGTGAGTATTTAGTGCTTAGGTTACATTGAATCCCCTTAAATATTTTAATTTTAAAGGGGGAAATTTTAATGAATTTAGTTTGCTTAAATAGTTTATACAAAACGTTAGTTTGTGGAGCTAAAGAAATAAGTAGTTATTTTAGGCAGTGTTATTTTGAAAAAAAAAAATTAGTGTAATCAGATCATTGATTATATTATGTCTATCAGCAGTAACTTTAACTGTATCTGTTTATTTAATAAAAAATACAGTGGTTTATTTAGAATGGGGGATTTTTTCTTTTAATTCTTGCCCTTTTTATATAAGTTTCCTATTTGACTGAATGTCTTTAATATTTTTGGCATTGGTAAGGTATATCTCTTCTATAGTGTTAATATATAGGGGTAGTTATATACGGGGAGACCCTAACATTGATCGTTTTATTTATTTAGTAATGATGTTTGTCGTCAGGATATGACTTTTAATTGTTAGTCCTAACTTAATTAGAATTTTATTGGGCTGAGATGGATTAGGGTTAGTGTCCTACGTTTTGGTTGTTTATTACACTCATGAGAAATCTGCAGAAGCGGGTATATTAACTATTATGAGAAACCGTGTAGGTGATGTAGCAATTCTTTTGAGGATTGCTTTAATGAGAAGGTTAGGAAATTGAAGGTATATTTTTTATACAGATCAGGTTAGGTTTAGGAGAAATGGGACAATAGTTCTGTTGTTGATTTTAGCAGGGTGCACTAAAAGTGCTCAAATTCCTTTTTGTTCATGATTACCAGCTGCTATAGCAGCCCCTACACCCGTGTCAGCATTAGTTCATTCATCAACTTTAGTTACAGCTGGGGTGTATTTATTAATTCGAGTGAGGGATAGATTGGTGAATTTGGGATATGTTTTATTTGTGATCACAAGGCTTACGATATTTATAAGGGGTTTGGTGGCTAATTTCGAGAATGACCTGAAAAAGATTATTGCTTTGTCTACACTTAGACAATTAAGAGTAATAATAATAATTTTATCAATCGGTCGCCCAGATTTAGCTTTTTTCCATTTAGTGATCCATGCTTTATTTAAAGCTTTATTGTTTATATGCGCAGGGTCTTTAATTCATAGATCGGGGGGTTATCAGGATATTCGGTTTATAGGGAGGTTAACCACAAAAATACCTTTAAGGGTGTCATGTTTGACGTTATCAAATTTAGCATTATGCGGGACTCCTTTTTTAGCTGGGTTTTACTCTAAAGATTTAATTTTAGAGACTTCATTTATTAGAGATTTAAATGAAGTGTGTTTTTGGTTAATTGTTTTATCAACAGGACTAACAGTTTCTTATACCTTCCGGCTGGTATATTATACTTTAAGGGGCCCTTACAATTTATCTTTGACTAGGGTAACTAGTGATGAAGACAGGGAGATGACTGGGCCTATGTTGGGTTTAATAGCAGGTGTAATAATCAGTGGGAGGATGTATGTATGATTTATAAGTCAAACAAACTTAGTTATTTGTTTAACAACAGGATTTAAGATGTTAGCTTTACTAGTAAGATTTTTGGGTGCTGGTGTGGGGTATCTTTTAAATATAGTGAGTAAGAATTTTATGTCGTGGGTGACATTAAAAATTGATGTTGTAAAATTCATTAATAAAATGTGGTTTATGCAGAGAATTTTTAATATATTGCCCGGTGAGTTAATTAAAACAGGAAAAAATATAATTAAAACTATTGACTCGGGCTGGGGCGAATATTATGGACCTCAAGGAATTAGAAAGATATTAATTACGACATCGTGAATATTACAGGTTTTACATAATAACAAAATTAAAGTTTATATAGTTATGTTTTTTGTAATATTGGTTTTTGTTATATTTATTTAAGTTATTTTGGTAGCTTATAGATAAGAGCGTTGCATTGAAGCTGCAAATGAAGGAATTTCCTCCAAGATATTTTTAAAAGGACTTTGACCTTTAGCTTAACACTGAAAATGTTACGTGTTTTACACCATAAAAACTAAATAATAAGGGAACAAACAGAGTCGAACTGCTTAATTATTAGGTTAGAAACCTTAGATTATCCTCATTTTCCCTCTTAGTTAGAAAAATAAATTTTCAATTTTATCATTAACAGTGATATACCTCTTTTTGGTTTTAACTAATATCTAGAGGTAAATGATCTACCAAGGTTTAGGTCGAAACTAAAAGCGAATTTCGCTTTCTAGATGAATTTGGGCAAAGTTAACCTAAAAGGCTCCTTCTGATTGCAGGTCAGATATCATAAATTGACTATAACTCTTAATTTATTCAATCTAAGGCTCCTTCATTTCATTCATGAACTAGACCTATAAATAAAATAACCAAGAAAAAAAGCGAGGCTACTCTATAAGATAAAGGTCTTGAGTAGAAAATACCATAGACTAGGGGTATAAGAAGTGTAATTTCTACATCAAAAATTAAGAAAATAACGGCAATTAGAAAAAATCGAAGGGAAAAGGGCCACCGGGCTGACCCTTTAGGATCAAATCCACATTCAAAAGGTGAATTTTTTTCTCGGTCTGTAATTATTTTTTTCCTTAAAAAAGAAGCTAATACTATTACGACTGAAGTGATAAGTAGGACAATAAAAACTATTGATAACAATAAAAAAATTATTTTTCCTGGAAACCAGACTTTTTGATTGGAAGTCAAATATACGAGATATATTAGAAAAATTAAGAATTAACTACCTCATCAGTAAAATGAGACAAATAAAAATAATCAAACTACATCAACAAAATGTCAGTATCAGGCAGCTGCCTCAAATCCAAAGTGGTGTGTGTTTGAAAAATGACGTAAATACATCCGGTATAAACATACAGATAAAAATAATGACCCGATAATAACGTGAAGGCCGTGGAAACCAGTAGCTACGAAAAAAGTAGCCCCATAGACAGAGTCTGCAATAGTGAAAGAGGCTTCATAGTATTCTAGTCTTTGTAAGGCAGTAAAATAGACTCCTAGGAGAATGGTAAGCAATAGGCTTTGGAATGCTTGTGAGTAGTTAGACTCGAGAATAGCATGGTGAGATCATGTTAATGATGCTCCACTTCTCAGTAAGATAATAGTGTTAAGAAGGGGGATTTGGAATGGGTTGAAGGGCTGAATCCCTATAGGGGGCCAATTAATACCAAGTTCCACTGCCGGCGAAAGTCTTCTGTGAAAAAATGCTCAAAAAAAGGAGAAAAAAAACATCACTTCAGAGGTAATAAATAAGATTATTCCTCACTGAAGCCCGACTATGACACGGGAAGTATGAAGGCCTTGATATGTTCTTTCTCGGGTAACATCTCGTCATCATTGAATTATAGTAAGAATGGTAGTAACTAGCCCAAGAGCTACTAAAGAGAAGTCAAAATGATGAAATCATTTTACTAGACCTGTGGTTAATATCATTGCCCTAATTGATCCCGTTAAAGGTCAGGGTCTTATGTCTACTAGGTGGTAAGAGTGGAAGCCGTGAGTTGTCATTATTTAACTTCTCTGGCGTAGAGAGTTCTTAAAACTGTAAATACGTAAGATTGAATTATAGCTACGGCTAACTCTAAGAGAAGAAGCAAGATTTGAGCTGAAAGGAGGAATAAGACTATTATTGAAGAAGATATTTGAGGTCCACTATTACCTAATAAGGTAAGTAATAAGTGGCCAGCAATTATGTTTGCTGCTAATCGAACTGCTAGTGTAATAGGTCGGATAACATTACTAATAGTTTCAATAATTACTATAAAGGGTATAAGAGCCGCAGGAGTACCCAAGGGTACTAGATGAGCAAACATGTGTTGTGTGTGGTTAAATCAACCAAAGAGTATAAATCTTAATCAGAGGGGTAATGCTAGCCCTAAGGTTATTACTAAGTGACTAGATCTAGTAAAAACATAGGGAATAAGCCCTAGTATATTGTTAAAAACAATAAGAGTGAATAAACTTAGAAATATGATTGTTGAGCCTTTGTCATCTTTATTTAAGAGAATTTTTAGTTCTTTATGAAGGGTGTTTAATAAAAGAGATCAGAGAAAAGTCCACCGAGAGGGTATAATTCAGTAGAGGTAGGGTAGGAATAACAATCCTAGGATTGTTGACATTCAGTTAAGAGAAAGATTAAAAATTCTAGAAGTGGGGTCAAATCTACTAAATAGGTTTACTATCATTTTCAAGTTATGTTTTTATGAGAAAATTTAAAAATTTCATCGGATTTTAGGTCCTTTTCAAAAAAAAGATTAAAAAAATTAAAACTAATAAAGATTAAAAAAATAATGAATATAAATATATATAAGTATAATCATAACATGGGGGCTATTTGAGGAATTTTTAAATATCTGGGTCAGATAATTTAAGCTTGACAAACTTATGTTGTATAGGACTAATTTAATAATTAGAAGTAGTTGCAGCTACTGTTTTAAGTTTAAAAGACTTACACTTACATTTCAGTCATCTAATAAAGATCGAGGAATTAGGGAGTAGCAGTGGCCCTTTTACTACAACAGATATAATCTATAATTTAATAAAAATTATCAAATATTATGTAAACGATTCCTGACTGGTCTATAAAATCTTATCTGATGGGCCGACTTGCTGGTTCATTCAGTCCGCGCGCGGACTACATTTATTGTAGAAACAGACACTTCGGTTGGGTACTCAGGGTAGAATGCCCGGTCGTGGGAGTCCATAAATTTAAACTGAAAGGGCTAAAGTATTAAATGAAAGAGGGTGTTTACTAAAGTTCCTATACACACATATGTACAGGATCATTTAAAATATCTGGGTCAGATAATTTAAGCTTGACAAACTTATGTTATATATTTAACTAATTTTAAAATTTAAAAGTAGTAGCAGCTACTGATTCAAGTTTTAAAGACTTATACTTTAGTTAACTAATAAAGATTAAGAAAGTGAGATTCAGTTTAAGAAAGTTTTAGCAGGGACACTCTCTACTACAATAGGTATAAATCTATGATTTGCCCCACAAATTTCAGAACATTGGCCATAAAAGATTCCAGACCGATTTATATTAAATCTTACTTGGTTTAATCGGCCTGGTACAGCGTCAGTTTTAACACCGAGGGCGGGAACTGTTCATGAATGAATTACATCTGTCGCAGTAACAAGAACTCGAATTTGAGTGTTAAAAGGTAGAACCGTTCGATTATCAACATCAAGAAGCCGAAACTGAGAGGGCCTAAGTTCGTTAGATGGGATCATATAAGAGTCGAATTCTACGTTTGAAAAATCAGAATATTCATAAGATCAGTACCATTGATGGCCGATGGCTTTAATAGTTACTCTAGGTGAGTTGACTTCATCTAAGATGTAAAGTAGTCGGAGGGAGGGTAAGGCAATAAAGATTAAAATTAAAGCAGGAAGAATTGTTCAGATAATTTCAATTGTTTGGTTTTCTAAGAGAAACCGGTTAGTTAGAGTATTTAAAAACAAAGAGCCCATCATAAACCCCACTAGAGTAGTAATTATAATTAAAACAAGTATGACATGGTCATGGAAAAAAATTAATTGTTCTATAAGGGGTGAAGCCCTGTCCTGAAATCCTAAAGCAGATCATGTTGCCATTTTCTAAAAGAAAAAAAATTTCATAAAAGGAGCTTAAATCCTTTGCATTAAGTCTGCCATTTTAGAAAGTTAATTAGAGATAGAAGGGATTTCTATAAATCTATGGTCAGCGGGTGGAAGATTTTGTTGCCACTCAATGGATGAAGATAAATAAAAGGAAGATAAAGTGACTCGACTTATGACAAAAGCTTCCCAAGTAATTATAATAAATCCTAAAACAGCAAGCAGGGAAATAGTAGACCCGATTGATGAAACAACATTTCATGTTGTGTAGGCGTCTGGGTAATCAGAATAACGTCGAGGTATACCATTTAGACCTAGGAAGTGTTGGGGGAAGAAAGTAATATTTACTCCGATAAATATAGTAATAAAATGGATTTTTAGCCATTTAGGGTTTAATGAGAGACCTGTAAATAGGGGGAATCAGTGGGCGATTCCCGCAAAAATACCAAATACAGCTCCTATGGATAGAACATAATGAAAATGAGCAACAACATAGTAAGTGTCGTGAAGAATAATATCGATAGAAGAGTTAGCAAGAACAACCCCAGTCAATCCCCCAACAGTAAATAAAAATACAAATCCTAGGGCCCATAAGATCGAGGGCCTGAAATTTAATTGGGTGCCGTGGAGAGTACCTAATCAACTGAAAATTTTAATTCCCGTGGGTACAGCAATAATTATAGTTGCTGAAGTAAAATATGCACGTGTGTCAACATCTATCCCAACTGTAAACATGTGGTGAGCTCATACTACAAATCCTAAAATACCAATTGCTATTATTGCGTAAATTATTCCCAGAGTCCCAAATGTTTCTTTTTTTCTCGATTCTTGACTAATAATATGAGAAATTATTCCAAAAGCTGGAAGAATTAAAATGTAAACTTCAGGGTGCCCGAAGAATCAGAATAGATGTTGGTACAAGATGGGGTCTCCTCCCCCAGCTGGGTCAAAGAAAGAGGAATTTAAGTTTCGGTCGGTTAGTAGTATAGTAATAGCCCCGGCTAGAACAGGTAAGGAAAGAAGAAGAAGAATAGCAGTTAAGAAAACTGACCAAACAAATAAAGGCATACGGTCTATAGATATACCGGACGGACGTATGTTAATAACTGTTGTTATAAAATTAATAGCCCCTAAAATGGACGAAACCCCAGCTAGGTGTAGGGAAAAAATTCCTATATCTACAGATGCTCCAGCATGGGCGATAGCCGCCGAAAGGGGAGGATAGACTGTTCAGCCAGTTCCAACTCCCCTTTCTACCATTCTTCTAGATAATAAGAGGGCTAGAGAAGGGGGTAAAAGTCAAAATCTTATATTGTTAAGACGGGGAAAGGCCATGTCGGGGGCCCCTAATATAAGGGGGACCAGTCAATTACCGAACCCACCAATTATAATAGGTATAACTATAAAAAAAATTATAATGAAAGCGTGAGCAGTGACAATAACATTGTAGATCTGATCGTTTCCGATTAATCTGCCAGGTTGCCCAAGTTCTCTTCGAATTAGGAGACTTAATGATGTACCTACTATACCAGATCAAGCTCCAAATATAAAATATAGGGTTCCAATATCTTTATGGTTTGTTGAAAAAAGTCATCGTTGCATAATGGGAGAATGAAGAGATTAAATGGCTGAGCAATAAGGCGATAGATTGTAAATCTATAAACGAAAGAAGATTTCTTTAATCATATTAAATAGGCTATGAAGTGAAATACTTATCACATTAGATTGCAAATCTAAAAATGTAGTGAAAACAGACTACCTTGGCTTAGGCTTATAAGTGGAAAATTACTTGAGTTTAAGTAGGGCTTAAGAGTAAATTTCTTATTTGAAACTTTGAAGGCTACTAGTTTTTTTAACTTAAAGCCCTGATGGGAGTTAGAGAAAGGGAGTAAATAAGAGTGTCGGAATGATTAGGGGAAATAAATTTAAAAGTAAAAAGAAAACATTAATAAAAGTGGGGTTGTTTTTTATTTTGTAAATTGAGTTAGTATTTCTATTGTGCAGAAAAAATCTGCCCCTTAGTATAATAATACGGATATAGAAAAATAGACTGATTAGGGCACAGGAAAGTAAGATTAACAGCCAAAAGAATAAAAAATTGTTGGCAAGGGCTTGAATTACTATTAATTTAGGGATGAACCCTAAAAAGGGTGGTAGCCCCCCAAGAGATAGGAGTCTAAAGTATATTGTTATTTTAACTTGGGGTGTTATTGGAGTTCGGTGTAGCTGGTTAATGTGGAAGATTTGGAATTTATTAAAAAAATAGAAAATAACAAGAGAGATGACACAGTAAATGGCAAAATAATGACATCACAGGTTTAAATTCAAGTAAATTGAAGCTAAAAGTCACCTTATATGACTAATTGATGAAAAAGCTATCAACTTACGTAAAAAAGTTTGATTCAGTCCTAAGAAAGCTCCTGTGAGGGCAGATAAAATTGATGAAAGAAAAGTTAGTACTTGAATACTGGGGTACGCCAAGTTTATCTGAAAAATGAGAGTTATTGGAGCTACTTTTTGTACGGTTGTTAATAATAGACATAAAGGTCATGAAATCCCTTGTATAATTATTGGTAACCAGAAATGTATGGGTCTTGCCCCTATTTTTAAAAATAGAGATATAGCTATCAGAGTGATAGCTAGTAACTTACTTATAAAAAAAAGGGAGGCCCTTAAAAATAGGATAACAGAGCCAAATGCTTGGACTAAGAAGTATTTTAGAGCAGCTTCTGAAGAATAAATATTAAATTTTGAGGAAAGAAGAGGAATAAAGGATAGGAGATTTATTTCAAGCCCCATCCAAATTATAAATCAGGATGATGAAGATAAAACTATTAAAATTCCTATAATTAGAGAAAAAAAAAATCATGTTTTAAAACTGGAAGTATAAAATTGAATTTAAAAGAGAAGAACCCCTCCATAAGCGGGGTATGAGCCCGATAGCTTAAACTTAGCTTATCTTTTAGGGCATGAATATATTTTAGTGTAAAGCACGTAAAGTTTTGATCTTTAAAGTGATAATAAAAATTATCAAATATAAAGTATAAATAAAAAAAACTAATAGAGTACCATATGGGTAAGGGGGGGGCCTTTACTTACAATTTAGGTACGTGTAATGTTAATTTTATTTAATAGAAGCAAGGCTAAAACTTGCATTTTTACCCTATCAAAGTAATCTTATTTCAAGCATTCTATT